GCTAGCGTAGCTTAAATAAAGCATAACATTGAAGATGTTAAGATGGACCGTAAAAAGTTCCGCACGCACAAAAGTTTGGTCCCGGCTTTACTATCAGCTTCAACCCAAGTTATACATGCAAGTATCCGCACACCCGTGAAAATGCCCTTAATCCCCCTTGCCCGGGGACGAGGAGCTAGCATCAGGCACACTTTAATCTTTAGCCCAAGACGCTTTGCGAAGCCACACCCCCAAGGGAACTCAGCAGTAATAAACATTAAGCCATAAGTGAAAACTTGACTTAGTTAAGGTTAATCAGGGCCGGTAAAACTCGTGCCAGCTGCCGCGGTTAAACGAGAGGCCCTAGTTGAAAGTGTACGGCGTAAAGGGTGGTTAGGGATGACTATTAACTAAAGCCAAAGACCTCCCAAGCTGTCGTACGATCCGGAGGCACGAAGTCCCACCACGAAAGTAGCTTTATTACCCCTTGACCCCACGAAAGCTAAGAAACAAACTGGGATTAGATACCCCACTATGCTTAGCCTTAAACTTAGATGTCAAACATACAAATACATCCGCCAGGGAACTACGAGCGCTAGCTTGAAACCCAAAGGACTTGACGGTGTCTCAGACCCACCTAGAGGAGCCTGTTCTAGAACCGATAATCCACGTTAAACCTCACCACCCCTTGCTCAATCAGCCTGTATACCGCCGTCGTAAGCTTACCCTGTGAAGGTCCCATAGTAAGCAAAATGGGTAATTCCCAAGACGTCAGGTCGAGGTGCAGCTCACGGAGTGGGAAGAAATGGGCTACATTTTCTACAACAGAACATTACGAATAATACTATGAAACTGGTATTTGAAGGTGGATTTAGTAGTAAAAAATAAACAGAGAGTTTTTTTGAACCAGGCTCTGAGACGCGCACACACCGCCCGTCACCCTCCCCATCAATTATTAACAAAAAAGTAAATAACCAGAAAAATCTAGAAGCGGGGAGGCAAGTCGTAACATGGTAAGTGTACCGGAAGGTGCACTTGGAACATCAGAATGTGGCCGAGATAGTTAGGCACCTCCCTTACACTGAGACCACATCCATGCAAGTTGGATCATTCTGAGCTAAACAGCTAGCTCAACCACCACAACTAACAATACAATATAATTAACCCTACTAAACCCAACCTAATAAATTAAAACATTTTCCCGTCCCAGTATGGGCGACAAAAAAGACACTCCTGAAGCAATAGAAAAAGTACCGCAAGGGAAAGCTGAAAGAGAAGTGAAATAATCCATACAAGCACAAAAAAGCAGAGATTCAACCCCGTACCTTTTGCATCATGATTTAGCTAGAACCTTTGAGCAAAAAGATTTTTAGTTCAAACCCCCGAAACCAAGTGAGCTACCCCGAGACAGCCTATTGCAGGGCCAACCCGTCTCTGTGGCAAAAGAGTGGGAAGATCTCCGGGTAGCGGTGATAAACCTATCGAACTTGGTGATAGCTGGTAGTCTAGGAGATGGATAGAAGTTCAGCCTCGTACTCCTCCCCCCAAAGCATTACTGCACTATGAGACAGAGTAATATATGAGAGTTAGTCAAAGGGGGTACAGCCCCTTTGAATTAGGACACAACCTGTTCAGGAGGTTAAGGATCATACTCAACAAAATAACTGCTTTAGTAGGCCTAGAAGCAGCCACCTAACCAGAAAGCGTTAAAGCTCATGCAGACCTAAAAATTTATTATCCTGATAATATTATCCTAAACCCCTATTACTATACTAGACCATTCCATGCACACATGGAAGAGATACTGCTAAAATGAGTAACAAGAAGAAAACCTCTTCTCCCTTGCCTATGTGTAAGTTAGATCGGACCAGCCACTAACAATTAACGAACCCAACCCAAGAGGGAATTGTGTCCAAATTAAAAACCAAGAAAAATCCACATCACCCAATCGTTAACCCAACACCGGAAAGCAACAAGGAAAGACTAAAAGAGAAAGAAGGAACTCGGCAAATCCAAGCCTCGCCTGTTTACCAAAAACATCGCCTCCCGCAAAAACCGAAGTATAGGAGGTCCTACCTGCCCAGTGACTATTTGTTTAACGGCCGCGGTATCTTGACCGTGCTAAGGTAGCGAAATCACTTGTCTTTTAAATGAGGACCTGTATGAATGGTGGAACGAGGGCTTAACTGTCTCCTTTTTCAAGTCAGTGAAATTGATCTGCCCGTGCAGAAGCGGACATAAATATACAAGACGAGAAGACCCTTTGGAGCTTAAGACATACAGTCAACTGTGTTAAAAGTTCTACTCAAAAAAATTAAACTAAACAATAACTGACTTTGCGTCTTCGGTTGGGGCGACCGCGGGGGAAAACAAAGCCCCCACGTAGAATGGGACAACTCCCTAAAACCAAGAGAAACATCTCTAAGTCACAGAACCTCTGACTAAAAGATCCGGCACACGCCGATCAACGAACCAAGTTACCCTAGGGATAACAGCGCAATCCCCTCCAAGAGCCCGTATCAACAAGGGGGTTTACGACCTCGATGTTGGATCAGGACATCCTAATGGTGCAGCCGCTATTAAGGGTTCGTTTGTTCAACGATTAAAGTCCTACGTGATCTGAGTTCAGACCGGAGCAATCCAGGTCAGTTTCTATCTGTACAGCTATTTTTCCTAGTACGAAAGGACCGGAAAAATGAGGCCTATGTCATAAGCACGCCTTATTTTAACTTGATGAAACCAACTCAACCAAACAAAGCAAGCATCACCTTTCCCGAGATAAGGGATTGCTAGAGTGGCAGAGTCCGGTAATTGCAAAAGACCTAAGCTCTTTGTCCCAGAGGTTCAAATCCTCTCTCTAGTTATGATGAGTATATTAATAACACACTTAATTAACCCCTTAATCCTCATTGTATTTATTCTTATGGCAGTAGCCTTCCTCACACTAACCGAACGAAAAGTTTTAGGCTACATACAACTGCGAAAAGGACCAAATATTGTAGGACCCTATGGAATCCTTCAACCAGTCGCAGATGGTATTAAACTTTTTACAAAGGAACCGGTACGCCCCTCAACTTCTTCACCCTTTCTATTCCTAGCAACACCCGTGATAGCTCTCACCTTATCCCTAACAATATGAGCACCAATACCCATTCCGTACCCAATTGCAGACCTAAACCTGGGCCTGCTATTCATTCTAGCCTTATCCAGCCTTACTGTCTACTCAATTCTAGGATCCGGATGAGCATCAAATTCAAAATACGCTCTCATTGGTGCATTACGAGCTGTGGCACAAACCATCTCATACGAAGTAAGCCTAGGCCTAATTCTGCTATCAGTTATTGTTATAGCAGGAAGCTTCAATTTATCAATGCTAAACGCAGCACAAGAATCCACTTGACTCTTCCTGCCAGCCTGACCTCTAGCAATAATATGATTTACCTCTACTCTTGCAGAGACAAACCGAGCCCCATTTGACCTCACAGAAGGTGAATCAGAACTAGTCTCCGGTTTCAATGTAGAGTACGCCGCGGGACCATTCGCACTCTTCTTCCTAGCCGAATACGCCACTATTTTATTAATAAACACTCTAACTGTAATCCTATTCTTCGGAGCCTTACACATTCCATCAGCCCCACAATTAACATCCATCAACATCATATTAAAAACCACAATTCTATCAATAGCCTTCCTATGAGTTCGAGCTTCTTACCCTCGATTCCGATATGACCAGCTAATACATCTAGTATGAAAAAACTTCCTACCATTAGCACTAGCTTTCGTACTACTATATACCGCCCTACCGCTAGCATTCGCCAGCGTACCCCCACAATTAATCTAAAAATAATAACCAGAGCCGTGCCTGAATGCTTAAGGACCACTTTGATAGAGTGATTTATGGGGGTTAAAATCCCCCCAGCTCTTAGAAAGAAAGGATTTGAACCTATACCTAGGAGATCAAAACTCCTGGTGCTCCCACTACACCACTTTCTAGTGAAGTCAGCTAAATTAAGCTTTTGGGCCCATACCCCAAAAATGTAGGTTAAAATCCTTCCTCCACTAATGAGCCCCTACATCTACATTATGTTTTTACTTACATTAGCCTTAGGGACTATAATCACTATGACTAGTTCTCACTGGTTACTAGCCTGAATAGGTCTTGAACTAAGTACTCTAGCAATCATTCCCCTACTAGCCTACCAACATCACCCACGAGCAGTAGAAGCTTCCATTAAATATTTTCTAGTACAAGTAACTGCTGCCGCAACAGTTCTATTCGCCGCCGCTACAAACGCATCATTGACAGGAGAATGAGACATCGCTTGCCTCTCCCACCCCGCCTCAGTCGCCATAATAACAGCAGCATTAGCCCTCAAAGTAGGTCTCGCACCCTTACATTTCTGATTACCAGAAGTGCTACAAGGACTAGACCTAACTACAGGACTAATTGTACTTACCTGACAAAAATTAGCGCCATTCGCACTACTGTACCAAGTATCCCATGTTCTAAACCCCTCGTTACTTATCCTATTAGGTTTATCATCAACTTTAATCGCTGGTTGACAGGGCCTAAACCAAACACAACTACGAAAAATTTTAGCCTACTCATCAATCGCGCATCTTGGATGAATAACTATTATTATTCAAATTTCACCATCCCTCGCCCTAATCACACTGGGAATTTACATTATTATGACCACAGCAACCCTTCTAACCTTTAAATTAACAATAACAACAAAAATCAACACTCTCGCTTTGGTTTGAACCAAAAGCCCTCTAATCGTAATAATCGCTTCTTTAACCCTGCTCTCACTAGGCGGCCTACCCCCACTCTCTGGTTTTATCCCCAAATGAATAATTTTACAAGAACTAACAAATCAAAATATACCCCTAATCGCCACCTTGATAGCTCTCAGCGCATTACTCAGTCTCTATTTTTACCTACGACTGTGCTACACAATAGCTCTCACAATCGCACCCATCACTAACAACACGAAAACTACATGACGCCTTCACACAGCACAACCAATACTACCAACCGCCCTTACAACAACGCTATCCTTAATACTACTTCCACTAATACCAACTATCCTAATATTTATGGAATAGGGACTTAGGTTAATTAGACCGAGGGCCTTCAAAGCCTTTAGCAGGAGTACAAATCTCCTAGTCCTTAATAAAACTTGCAGGATTTTATCCCACATCTTCTGAATGCAACTCAGATACTTTAATTAAGCTAAAGCCTTCCTAGATGAGAAGGCCTCGATCCTACAAACTCTTAGTTAACAGCTAAGCGCCCAAACCAGCGAGCATTCATCTAACTTCTCCCCGTCGATTGGAAAAAGACGGGGAGAAGCCCAGGCAGGGAGACTATCTGCTCTATAAGATTTGCAATCTGATGTGCCCTTACACTACAGGGCCTTGGTAAGGAAAGGACTCAAACCTTTGTTTGTGGAGCTACAATCCACCGCCTAAACCCTCAGCCACCCTACCTGTGACAATCACACGTTGATTCTTTTCTACCAACCATAAAGATATTGGCACCCTCTATTTAGTATTCGGTGCTTGAGCTGGAATAGTTGGTACAGCCCTCAGTCTACTCATTCGAGCAGAACTTAGCCAGCCTGGATCTCTACTAGGTGACGACCAAATTTACAATGTAATTGTTACCGCACATGCATTCGTAATAATTTTCTTTATGGTTATACCAGTAATGATCGGGGGGTTTGGTAACTGACTTGTACCCCTAATAATTGGGGCCCCTGACATAGCATTTCCCCGAATAAACAATATAAGTTTTTGACTCTTACCCCCATCCTTCCTACTCCTTCTAGCCTCATCTGGGGTTGAAGCAGGGGCTGGAACAGGTTGGACCGTATACCCACCTCTCGCAGGAAACATTGCCCATGCAGGAGCCTCTGTAGACTTAACCATTTTCTCGCTCCATCTTGCCGGAGTATCTTCGATTCTTGGAGCAATTAACTTTATTACAACAATTATTAACATGAAGCCCCCAGCCATCTCCCAATATCAAACACCTCTATTTGTATGAGCTGTTTTAGTAACAGCCGTCCTCCTACTTCTCTCTCTACCAGTTTTAGCAGCCGGAATTACTATACTCCTAACAGACCGAAATCTAAATACCACTTTTTTCGACCCTGCGGGAGGGGGAGACCCAATTTTATACCAACACTTATTTTGATTCTTTGGTCACCCTGAAGTATACATTTTAATTCTACCAGGATTTGGGATAATCTCTCATATTGTAGCTTATTACTCGGGTAAAAAAGAACCTTTTGGTTATATGGGCATAGTTTGAGCTATAATAGCAATCGGCCTACTAGGGTTTATTGTTTGAGCCCACCACATATTTACAGTAGGCATAGATGTGGACACCCGAGCATATTTCACCTCCGCAACAATAATTATTGCTATCCCCACGGGAGTAAAAGTATTTAGCTGATTAGCCACCCTACATGGTGGCTCTATTAAATGAGAAACCCCCCTTCTCTGAGCTCTCGGGTTTATTTTCCTCTTCACAGTTGGTGGGCTAACAGGAATCGTTCTTGCTAACTCATCTCTTGACATCGTACTACACGATACTTATTATGTAGTCGCCCACTTCCACTACGTTTTATCAATAGGAGCCGTCTTCGCCATCATAGGAGCATTCGTCCATTGATTCCCACTATTCACGGGCTACACCCTACACAACACCTGAACAAAAATCCATTTTGGAGTAATATTCGCTGGTGTCAACCTAACTTTTTTCCCACAACACTTCCTAGGCCTAGCTGGCATGCCACGACGGTACTCAGACTACCCAGACGCCTACACCTTATGAAACACTATCTCCTCTATTGGCTCCCTAATCTCCCTGATCGCAGTAATTATGTTCCTATTTATTCTATGGGAAGCATTCGCCGCTAAACGAGAAGTTTTATTTATTGAACTTACCTCAACAAACGCAGAGTGATTGCATGGATGTCCCCCTCCTTACCACACATTTGAAGAACCAGCATACGTGCAAGTTCAATCATAACGAGAAAGGAAGGAATCGAACCCCCATAAACTAGTTTCAAGCCAGCTACATAACCGCTCTGCCACTTTCTTTAAAATACTAGTAAAATTGAACATTACATTGCTTTGTCAAGGCAAAATTGCAGGTTGAAATCCTGCGTATTTTAAGCTTTATAGCTCATGGCACATCCCTCACAACTAGGATTCCAAGACGCGGCCTCACCTGTAATAGAAGAACTTCTTCATTTCCACGACCACGCAATAATAATTGTTTTCTTAATTAGCACCTTTGTGTTATACATTATTGTTGCTATAGTTACTACCAAGCTAACAAACAAATATATCCTAGACTCCCAAGAGATTGAAATTGTATGAACCATTCTTCCAGCAGTTATTTTAGTTCTTATTGCTCTACCATCATTACGAATTCTTTACCTAATAGACGAAATCAATGACCCTCACCTAACTGTCAAAGCCATAGGACACCAATGGTATTGAAGTTATGAATATACAGACTACGAAGACCTTGCCTTTGACTCATACATGGTTCCAACTCAAGACTTAATCCCTGGCCAATTCCGACTACTTGAAACAGACCATCGTATGGTGGTTCCAATGGAATCCCCCATCCGGGTCCTAGTGTCAGCTGAAGATGTCCTACATTCTTGAGCTGTCCCAGCCCTAGGCGTTAAAATAGACGCCGTCCCTGGACGACTAAACCAAACGGCTTTTATTACCTCCCGTCCCGGTCTGTTTTATGGACAATGTTCCGAAATCTGTGGCGCTAATCACAGCTTCATACCAATTGTAGTAGAAGCTGTGCCTTTAAAACACTTTGAGATCTGATCCTCCCTAATGCTTGAGGACGCCTCACCAGGAAGCTAAACACGGGCAATAGCGTTAGCCTTTTAAGCTAAAGATTGGTGACTCCCTACCACCTCTGGTGAAATGCCACAATTAAACCCAACCCCCTGATTCTCCATCTTAATATTTTCCTGATTTATTCTCCTAATCATTCCATCTAAAGTCCTAAAATATACTTTCAACTATAGCCCAATAACAGCTAATAAAAAAAAAGGAATCCAAAAAGACTCCTGAATCTGACCATGGTATTAAGTTTTTTCGATCAATTTATAAGCCCCATATACATGGGAATCCCCCTAATAACCATTGCCCTTCTTTTCCCATTAATCATATTCCCAACCCCATCGAATCGATGAATAAACAACCGAATTATTACCTTACAAAGTTGATGCATTAACCGCTTCACCCAACAATTGTTTTTACCATTAAACCCCAGCGGACACAAATGAGCCTTAATCCTAACCTCCTTAATAATTCTGCTTGTATCCCTTAACATGTTAGGACTACTGCCATACACCTTCACCCCCACAACACAACTTTCACTAAACATGGGATTTGCCGTACCACTTTGATTAGCTACAGTAATTATTGGTATACGTAATCAACCTACTGCAACCCTAGGACATCTTCTACCAGAAGGAACCCCCATCGTATTAATTCCCATACTTATTATTATCGAAACCATTAGCCTATTTATTCGACCCTTAGCGCTAGGTGTACGATTAACAGCTAATCTAACAGCCGGTCACTTACTTATTCAACTCACTTCTACAGCAGTTTTTGTTCTACTGCCCTTATCAACATTCGTAGCACTTCTAACCGCCGCCGTCTTATTTTTGCTTACACTATTAGAAGTTGCAGTAGCTATAATTCAAGCCTATGTATTCGTACTTTTATTAAGCCTTTACCTGCAAGAAAATATCTAATGACCCACCAAGCACACGCATACCACATAGTCGACCCGAGCCCATGACCCCTAACTGGCGCAGTAGCCGCTCTTCTAATAACATCAGGCCTCGCAATCTGATTCCACTTCCACTCAACTATCCTCATAGTACTAGGATTAATTCTTCTTCTACTCACAATGTACCAGTGATGACGTGATATTGTGCGGGAAGGGACTTTCCAAGGCCACCACACACCACCAGTTCAAAAAGGGCTGCGTTACGGAATAATTCTATTTATTACATCTGAAGTATTCTTCTTCCTTGGATTCTTCTGAGCTTTTTATCACTCAAGCCTTGCCCCTACCCCCGAATTAGGAGGATGTTGACCGCCCACAGGAATTACCACACTCGACCCATTCGAAGTTCCTCTGCTAAATACTGCTGTCCTATTAGCATCTGGTGTAACAGTAACTTGAGCCCATCACAGCTTAATAGAAGGCAAGCGAAAACAAGCCATCCAATCCCTAACCCTAACTATCCTATTGGGGTTCTATTTTACCGCCTTACAAGCCATAGAATACTACGAAGCCCCCTTCACAATTGCCGATGGTGTATACGGCTCAACCTTCTTTGTCGCTACAGGATTTCATGGCTTACATGTAATTATCGGTTCAACATTCTTAACAATTTGTTTAATTCGACAAACCCTCTATCATTTCACTTCACAACATCACTTTGGATTTGAAGCAGCTGCCTGATACTGACATTTCGTAGACGTAGTATGATTATTCCTATATGTATCTATCTACTGATGAGGTTCATATCTTTCTAGTATTAAAGTTAGTACGAGTGACTTCCAATCATTTAGCCTTGGTTAAAATCCAAGGAAAGATAATGAATTTAATCACAACTGTGTTAATTGCCACAACCCTATCCCTACTACTAGCCCTAGTATCTTTCTGACTACCCCTAATCAGCCCGGACGCAGAAAAACTCTCCCCATACGAATGTGGTTTTGACCCTGTCGGCTCTGCACGTCTACCATTTTCCCTACGATTCTTCCTAGTTGCCATTCTCTTTCTCCTCTTCGACTTAGAAATTGCACTAATTCTTCCCCTCCCCTGGGGAACCCAACTACCCAACCCCGCTCTCACCTTTTTCTGAGTCGCAACCATTCTTATCCTACTTACCCTTGGACTAATCTATGAATGACTACAAGGAGGGCTTGAATGAGCAGAATAGGGAGTTAGTCCAAGACAAGACCTCTGATTTCGGCTCAGAAAATTGTGGTTTAACTCCACAGCACCCTTATGTCATTAACACATTTTACCTTCACCTCTGTTTTCCTACTAGGACTCGCAGGCCTGGCCCTTCACCGAGTTCATCTACTATCAGCCCTCCTATGCTTAGAGGGGATAATATTATCATTATACGTCGCCCTATCCCTATGAACCCTACAACTAGAAGCGATAGCCTCCGCAGCCGCTCCTATGTATCTTCTAGCTTTCTCAGCTTGCGAAGCTAGCGCAGGTTTAGCCCTACTAGTCGCTACAACACGAACCCATGGAACGGATCATCTACAAAGCCTTAAGCTGCTGCAATGTTAAAAATCCTTGTACCAACAATCATACTAATTCCTACTATTTGATTATCAACTCCAAAATGACTATGAACCACAACAATCTCTCATAGCCTTCTAATCGCCATAGCAAGCCTTACCTGACTAAAATGAAACTCAGAAACAGGATGAGCAAACTCCAATTTCTACATAGGAACAGACCCACTTTCCACCCCATTATTGGTTCTTACCTGCTGATTATTACCATTAATAATTCTCGCTAGCCAAGGCCACCTTCGCCCAGAACCCCTGACCCGACAACAAATATACGTTACCTTGTTGGTAACACTCCAAATCCTATTAATTTTAGCATTTGGTGCAACCGAAGTTATCATGTTTTATATTATATTTGAATCAACTCTAGTCCCCACCCTCGTTATTATTACTCGGTGAGGCACTCAAACTGAACGTCTTACTGCGGGCACATACTTCCTATTTTACACACTAGCTGGGTCCTTGCCTCTTCTAATTGCACTAATGCTACTACAACAAAACACAAACACACTATCCATGCTCATTATACAGTACACACAACCTACACCGCCACGCTTTGAAGGAGACAAAGTCTGATGAGTAGGATGCCTACTCGCCTTTCTAGTAAAAATGCCACTATATGGAATTCACCTATGACTTCCCAAAGCCCACGTGGAAGCCCCACTAGCAGGCTCAATGGTTTTAGCAGCAATCCTACTAAAACTCGGGGGATACGGACTAATACGAATAGTAGTAATACTAGATCCTCTCACCAAAAGCTTGGCCTACCCATTCATTATTCTTGCCCTGTGAGGTATCATCATAACAGGATCAGTTTGCCTCCGTCAAACTGATCTAAAATCCCTAATCGCCTACTCATCTGTCAGCCATATAGGCTTAGTGGCCACAGGAGTTTTAATCCAAACCCCCTGAAGCTTTACCGGATCGATCGTCCTCATAATCGCCCATGGCTTGGTATCTTCAATACTATTTTGTCTAGCAAACACAACCTATGAACGAACACGTAGCCGAACAATAATCCTAGCCCGTGGCATACAAGCAATCTTCCCCCTTACCGCCTCATGGTGGTTCCTCGCCAACTTAGCAAACCTTGCCTTACCCCCTCTCCCCAACTTAATGGGTGAACTAATAATTATTTCAGCCACATTCAGTTGATGCTACTGAACACTAATGCTCACAGGCCTAGGCACATTAATTACAGCTGCTTACTCCTTACACCTATTTATTACATCTCAACGAGGGCCCATTCCGAGCCACATAAAAGGAATAATGCCCTCTCAAACCCGAGAACACTTGCTAATAACACTACACCTAGCTCCCATTATTCTTCTTGTTGTAAAACCACAACTCATATGAGGATGATGTTATTGTAAATATAGTTTTAAAAAAAATACTAGATTGTGATTCTAGGGATAAAGGTTTAAACCCTTTTATTAACCGAGAGAGGCCATGAGGCAGCAAGAACTGCTAATTCTCGTCAACATGGTTAAACTCCATGACTCACTCGCGCTCCCACAGGATAACAGCTTATCCGTTGGTCTTAGGAACCAAAAATTCTTGGTGCAAATCCAAGTGGTTGCTCATGGAAACCCCACTTTTCTCCTTAATATTTCTAGCCGTACTAATTCTACTACTAGTTCCACTAATCTTGTCCTTAACCCCCCTCATAAAAACCTACAAGATACTAAATTCCACAATTATAGCTGTAAAGCTCGCATTCTTCTTAAGTATAGCATTAACCCTACTAGCATGATTCCAAGACGCAAAAATCACATTAAACCTTTTGTTCTGATTAAACATTGAAACATTCCAAATCCCAATCACCCTAAAACTCGACCAATACTCATTACTCTTTATACCAACCGCCTTTTACGTAACTTGATGAATTCTAGAATACTCAAAATGATACATGCACGACGACCCCATGCTACCCCAATTCATTAAATACCTTCTATTATTTCTTTTCGCCATAATTATCCTAGTTACTGCCGACAACACACTCCAATTACTTGTTGGCTGAGAAGGTGTTGGTATAATATCATTCTTATTAATCGGTTGATGATGAGGTCGCTCAGACGCAAATATAGCAAGTCTACAAGCAGTCCTATACAACCGACTAGGGGACATCGGATTAATTTTATCTATAGCATGATTTATATACCACCTAAATTCATGAGACATTTCAACAATTCATCTACTTTTCAAAAAATATTACTCAGAGATCCCCCTACTCGGCCTCATTCTTGCTGCTATGGGAAAATCGGCCCAATTCGGCCTCCACCCGTGACTTCCCGCCGCCATAGAAGGCCCCACCCCTGTGTCCGCCCTACTCCACTCAAGCACCATAGTTGTAGCTGGAATTTTCCTACTCATCCGATTCTTCCCCATTATAACGGACAAACCTTTAATCCTAACCATCTGCCTGTGCTTAGGAGCCCTAACCACCTTCTTCTCCGCCGCCTGCGCCTTAACCCAAAATGATCTAAAAAAAATCGTAGCTTTTTCAACATCCAGCCAACTAGGTTTAATAATAGTAGCAATCGGAGTCGGTGCCCCCCAATTAGCACTATACCACATGTGCTTCCACGCATTCTTCAAATCAATGCTCTTTATGTGCGTTGGCACAATTTCCCACACCCTTCAAGGCGAACAGGACATTCGAAAAATGGGAGGCCTATTCCACTTAATACCAATTACCACCTCCTGTTTAATTATTGGCTGTTTCTCCTTGATAGGAGCTCCATTCCTATCATCCTTCTACTCTAAAGATTTCATTATTGAAACTATAAATGCTTCCAGCCTAAACTCCTATGCCCTAGCCCTAACACTAATTGCTACAGGCCTAACTGCAGTCTATAGCTGCCGACTACTCATACTCGTGCTGCTTGCGGAGTCCCGATTCCACCCATTTTCTCACCATGCAACCGAAAGTAAAATTAACACTAAACCCCTAATTCAACTAGCTTTCGCAACTATTTATATAGGATCAATCATTCACTTCTTGTCCCCAGTCTACATTACGCCTAGCTTAACATTCCCCTTCATGACAAAAATTATAATTATCCTAATCACAATTCTTGGTGTACTAATCGCCTCAGCCCTACTAGATGTGGCACGAAAACAACCTCAAAGTGTCCCAACACGGTTACCACGAAACTACAACAACATAGAAATTTACTACCGCACAGTTATACACCGCTCAGTCTCAAAATTCAAATTTACTTTTGGAGAACTAATTGGCTCACAAGTATTAGACAAAGCATGACTTCAACGCCTGGGACTCACAGGAACCTTCTCAACACTAACCCTCCTCTTTAAAATCATAAAACATACTTTTAAAGCAACCACAATTTTTCTAACCTTGATTGTCGTAATATCCATATTTGTGTACGCAACATACTGCTTCCTAAACTTCTCGAATAGCTCCCCGATTTAAACCTCGGGTCAACTCCAAAACCACAAAAAGAGTTAATAACAACACTAACCCGCTTACAAATAATATCCCACCTCCCGAACTGTATATTCAAGCAACCCCACTGGTATCCCCTCGACATACTAAATTTTTATCGCTCACTATCCGGATATCGCCACACCATCCTCGATGCATTCACCACCCCGCTGTAACCACCACTAGTGAATAAACCAAAACATAACGAATTACCGAACGATCCCCTCAACCCTCAGGATAGGGTTCCGCAGCCAAAGCTGCAGAATAAGCAAACACAACCAACATCCCCCCTAAATAAATTAAAAATAGAACTAAAGACAAAAACGTACCTCCATAACAAATTAATACCCCACAACCTGCTCCGGCTACCACAACTAACCCTAAAGCACCAAAATAAGGCGCAGGGTTAGAAGCCACACCCACTATTCCCACTACCATCCCTAGCAAGCACAAATTAGATAAATACACCATTACTCTTACCTGGACTTTAACCAAAACCAACGATTTGAAAAACCATCGTTGTACTTCAACTATAAGAGCTCTTCTATAATGGCCAGCCTACGAAAAACACACCCCTTATTAAAAATCATTAACAACGCATTAATCGACTTACCTGCCCCAGCCAACATCTCAGCATGATGAAACTTTGGGTCTCTTCTACTTTTATGTTTAATTATACAAATCCTTACAGGACTATTTTTAGCCATACATTACACCCCCGATATTTACACAGCTTTCTCATCCGTAACCCACATCACCCGTGATGTAAATTACGGCTGAATTCTTCGAAACCTACACGCCAACGGGGCCTCATTCTTCTTCATCTGCCTATATATACATGTAGGCCGAGGACTTTACTACGGATCCTACGTGTACATAAAAACATGAAACGTTGGGGTAGTACTCCTGCTCTTAGTAATAGCAACCGCATTTGTGGGATATGTCTTACCATGAGGACAGATATCTTTTTGAGGCGCTACAGTGATCACCAACCTCTTATCAGCCATCCCCTATGTAGGAAACCAATCAGTACGATGAGTATGAGGTGGCTTTTCTGTAGACCATGCAACTCTCACACGATTCTTTGCCTTCCACTTCATCTTACCCTTTCTTATCGTAGCAGCTACTGCAGTACATGCCCTCTTCCTACATGAAACGGGATCCAATAACCCAGCCGGATTAAACTCAGACACAGATAAAATTTCCTTTCACCCCTACTTTTCATATAAAGACCTCCTCGGATTCTTAACGCTCCTCGCTGCACTTGCATCACTAGCCTTATTCTCTCCGAACCTTTTAGGCGACCCAGACAACTTCACCCCCGCCAACCCTATAATTACGCCAACCCACATCAAACCAGAATGATATTTCCTATTTGCCTACGCCATCTTACGATCCGTCCCAAACAAATTAGGGGGAGTCCTAGCCTTACTAGCTTCGATTCTAATCCTAATAGTAGTGCCCCTACTACACACATCCAAACAACAAGGCCTCACATTTCGACCTGTCTCCCAATTCTTATTCTGATTATTAGTCGCAGACGTCGCAATCCTAACATGAATCGGAGGTATACCTGCGGAACCCCCCTTTATCGCTATTGGCCAAGTCGCCTCCACCCTTTATTTCATGCTATTCCTCATCCTTATCCCACTAGCCGGATGATTTGAAAACAAATCCCTTAACTGATCCTGCCCTAGTAGCTTAACCTCAAAGCGCCGGTCTTGTAATCCGGAGATCGGAGGTTCAACTCCTCCCTAGCGCCAGAAAAAAGAGACTTTAACTCCTATCGCTAACTCCCAAAGCTAGCATTTTACTTAAACTATTTCCTGTAAATTTTAAAACAACACATACACTAAACTCCCAACTTCAATTTTTGCTATGTACTATTCCACTATGCATGCATCAGTACATATATATATGTTATAGTACATATATGCATTATTCCACTATATATGCATTATTCCACTATATATGCATTAGTACATATATATATGTTATAGTACATATATGCATTATTTTACATGTGCTTAAGGTCATAAAACCATTATAAACATTTCAATTTTCAAAACAATCATTCACACCATGGAAAGAAGACTCAAATAAACCATAAAATTAAGACTAAGAAACAAATTATTTTAACCTGATAACTTGAATAATTCCCATACCTCCATCACAAATTTTTCTATGCATGGACCCACCTATAATTGAAATACAACATATTAATGTAGTAAGAGACCACCAACCAGTATAAATAAATGTACAACATCCTTGAAAGGTCAGGGACAATGATTGTGGGGGTAGCACAATATGAACTATTACTGGCATCTGGTTCCTACTTCAGGGCCATACAAAGTAAACCTTCCCCATAACTTGGTTTAAACGTTGCATCTGATTAATGGTGTTGACTCGATTGTCCATGACCCACCATGCCAAGGCGTTCTTTTATATGCATAGGGTTCTCTTTTTTAGGGTCTCTTTCATTTGACATTGGTCACTTTCGGCGTAATAACAATTAAGGTAGCACATTTCCTTGCTCAAAAGTATGCTTAATGTAATATTTTAGTAACATTTCTTTTAGCATTGCATTATATTATATCAGGTGCATACACATGTTTTTTTACTTGGCAGATACCTATTACACCCCCTCCCCTTGTTAAATTCTCGATAAACCCCCCCTTACCCCCCCTTAGTCGAACGAGTTCATATATGTCCTGTCAAACCCCAAAACCAGGATAAGACTCGGCCGACCGCTACCTAACACTATATGATAGCATAAAAAACAACTAATATATATATATATATATATATATAATATACACGCATGTCACATATGCACATGCCACTATATATATATATATATATATATATTATACGCATGATCGAGCATGTCACAACATGTGCACAATTACCCCCATATTATGCTCTATGTAGCCAGATATAAAACAACTATTATATATATATATATATATAATATATACACGCATGTCATATATATATATGTATATATATATAATTGACTCACAACAC